TTTAGGGCTCAATATAATTCGCAAATCAGACTTTGGTAAATCATTTTTTTTTGCATCTCCTGCTCTGCTGATTCAGAGGTACCGTCTCTTGGATCCAATGCAAAACTCTTTCTGAATGAGAGAGATAAAGACGAGAAAGACCAATGAAATAAAGTTGAAAGATTGTATAGTTTAATGGTAAAGTTTGATTACCATTAACCCCCAGAAAAGTTAACGAGTTTTTCGGTTTGATTCATATCCTATTCATCTTCTAAAGGTGTCCCTCGGCTGATTTATATTAAGTTAAGGTGGCCTTAGGCCTTATTCCCTATTGTATTTGTATTGTGTAGTGCTTTTTGATTTCCTAAAGGTGGCCGGCCCTCGGCAACTATTATTTCTAGTTTATTTATGAATAAAGGTGGCCATAGGCCCCTATGGTCCATTGGTGCCCCTATGGTCCAGTGGTTACGACCTCTCTTTTTCACGGAGAAAACGAGGGTTCAAGTCCCTCTAGGGGTATACCAAGACCATAGGAGTAGGATTTTATCAAAAGTGAAATGTATTTGTCAAGTCCGCCTGGGAGACGAAAGGAAGTTGATTATGGAACGTCTAATTAGGCGTTGGGTCGATGCCCGAGTGGTTAATGGGGACGGACTGTAAATTCGTTGACAATATGTCTACGCTGGTTCAAATCCAGCTCGGCCCAAAAATTCGCCAATCTACTATCAGATGGTAGAACCCTCTTGTTCTTAAGAAATACCTGATAAGAGAGAAGAAAAAAGAATCCAAATTTTCTGTTAGATCTCTTCTTATTTCCCTGGGATTGTAGTTCAATAGGCAAGAGCACCGCCCTGTCAAGGCGGACGTTGCGGGTTCGAGCCCCGTCAGTCCCGACGGATCCAATAAGTACATCAATTCACCTCTCCATTTTATGTGAAATGAAAGAAGGGACAGAGATCATAATTTAATTCCGAAGGGGTTTCCCCTCTTTTTTTCAGGATTCTGTCGAAGAAAGAACAAACCCTAAACTAAAATAAAATGAAAATAACTAAAATAGTGAAGTTGATAGAATATTCCATCTTTTCTCCCGCGACTCATCTTTCTCATACTTCTTTGTCTTCCAAAGAAAATTGGATCATTCAAATTTACAACCTAATTCCTCTCTTTTTCCACTTCGCTTGTATTTTTTGTTGGCGTTTTGTAGTTAATGGAAACGGACGAGGATACTTCATTTGATGGTTCTATACGGAAGACCTAAGGTAGGTTATAGAAAAGAAAGAACAGAAAAGAAGGATAAATAAAGGAATTTTTGATTGGTCCGGGAATCCAATCTTGGATTCGGTATGGATAAAAGATCTTCGTATGTTATACTATTCAATTCTCGACGACGAATTAATTTAATAGCTCAGATATTGTTATTCATGATATTGATCCGATTCAAGATCATCGATAGGTAATGCATTCATTGAATTGACAGGTGAAAGATTTATCATCTCTATGGGATTAAATCCCGAGTTATTGTGAAATAAAAAAACGATGAGATTGAGATTATGGAAGTAAATATTCTTGCATTTATTGCTACTGCACTGTTCATTTTAGTTCCTACTGCTTTTCTACTTATCATTTACGTAAAAACAGTCAGTCAAAATAATTAATTACTTGAAATGAAACTTGACTTCTGAGTTCTTATCCAGAGTTGAAGAAATCAAATCAAAAGGATTATTTTTTTGCGTCTTAAATGAAATCAACGGGCTATAATGAGCGGTATTCTATGAGATCCGAGAGTATGGTAAGAAAGAAATTTCTTACCATACTCTCTATTAGTGTTATAGTAGTGTATAAAGTTGTACTTTACTTTCTAATAAAGTTGGTATACTATATTAGCTTCTATCTTCAATATATGTAGTGATTAATCCATATATGGAATTAACGTAGGACCCAATTCTCTTTCTTTCTGAAATACTTGTTTTACTGTTATATAATACATTTCTCCACTAGAATCCAATGGAATTTCGAAATGAATAAATTTTGATTTGAAAATTATTTCAATTCAAATAAAAAATAAAAAATGCGTTGCAGAACGATCTATAAAACAATTCATACCGTTTCATTCCTAAACTAAATTAGTAGTGCTTCTAAAGTCCACTTCTTCCCCATACTACGAGTGAAAGGGAAAATGTAAAGACTACCATTAAAGCAGCCCAAGCGAGACTTACTATATCCATGTCAATTATGTCCCTTATCTTTATGATAGAAATATTCCATTATTGTATTGCTCACTAATAATAGTAGAATCCATGGTCCAGAGTCAAAAAGGGATTCTGGCCGAACACTATTGATGAACCAATCAAATAAATCCATTTCTAAAAATTCCTATATGATTTCTAATTGGGAAAGACTAAACACAACTAAAATACACAATGACGCTACAAAGGAATGTTACTAATGGAACATATAGTAATAAAAAAAGAGGGCCCATTCTTTGTTGCCCTTCAAAGTACAAATAGATCAATTGCTATCTATTACATACTTTTATTTCCTATTTGATCTAATCCGTACCCTTTCCTTTCCCGATTGTCTCTCTGAAGCAGTTGGGAGATAGTATATTATACTCTTGACGAGGGGTTTCAAAAAAAATAATAATTTTTTTCACTTTTTCTATAAAAAAGTAAATTATCCATCCAATCTCAATCTAATAGTGATTGAATGCCTGAACACTCAGAGATTCTCGCGAGTCTATATATGTAGATTACATAAAGGACTTTCCACAACTAGTTAGCCGCCGGCTATGCCAATGAAATTCAAGACCCAATCAGTAGACATTACATTAGCAGTAGAAGGGAATCGGGAAGTCTTGCTTCGACCATTATAATATAATCTTTCTTTGAATTTTAGATTGAAAGATTTCCAATCTTTTACAAAATCCCCAGAACAGATGTTTAGAATCAACCAAGTATCAACAATCGCCTTATTCTGTTCTGCTGGGTAAAATTTGGGTGATTTATATCAGCAGATAATAAATTTGGATTCGTTTGTTGATGAGGCGGCACCCGGATTTGAACTGGGGAAAAAGGATTTGCAGTCCCCCGCCTTACCACTCGGCCATGCCGCCAAAACGATACACAATAAGATAAAATTTTCTGGGTTGGATTACTAAACTTTAGTTTATTGTACTTGCATCCCTTTTTTAATTTCATCCTTTTTTTCTAAATTTATAAAAATTCTAAAAGAAACCCTTTTCCCCTTTTCTTTGACCACCCCTTCGATTTATTGTATAGTATCTCAAAACATACAATGTCGAAAAACTTCCCCTCACTTTTCTATTGAAAAATCAAATGTATATTTTCATTCAAAAAAGCCAAAATTTATGACACAAAATTTATGACAAATGGGAACCATTAACTGTTCGTTGACTGAGAATTCCTGAATGATTCTTGGATTTGAATCTAAAATTGGGTTTGCCTAATGACATAAGAAACTACAAAACATACTTAATTGATTCTTAATCCTTTCAATTTCCATTATAACAAAAATGATAAGTATATGTAAACCTCACAATGGAAATTCTTACACAGATACCAAATTGGGTATCTTTTTTAGAGTATGTTTCCTATACCTATAAATATATGGAATTCGTTGGAACAAAAAAAGGCCCGGCTGGGTATTGACCGGGCCAGGCCCAAAAGGCACTTCGAACAAAATAAAAGCAAGAAGGTCTTCTTTTTTTATCTTTCTATTTGGATCTTTCGAGCATCTAAATGGAATTGCTAATTATATAATAACGATAAAGAATGTGAAAGAAATACTTTCGTTAATCCTTACTTGATGTGTAATGTAACATAGTAATTATCTTTTTCAATTGGGAGAGATGGCTGAGTGGACGAAAGCGGCGGATTGCTAATCCGTTGTACGAGTTATTCGTACCGAGGGTTCGAATCCCTCTCTTTCCGTTTCCGTTGATGACTTTCTATTTTTTTCTTTCAAATTTCGCAAACCCCTTTTGATTTTTTTACTAGTTAAACGTATGGAATATGAATATATAAAATAAAATCTTAAGAAAATTGTAAATCAAGCAAGAAAAACGAAATTTTTATTTTATTCTTCACGTCCAGGATTACGTCCTGGATCATTGGATAGGAATCCAAAGATGAAGAGAGAAACAAAGAATATTACTACTGTGTAAACGAAAAGTTTGAGAGTAAGCATTACACAACCTCCAAGATCATTTTTTGAAAAAGAAAAACGAGAAAAGATAATAGATCCTCCATTTTTATATCACATATCCTATTTTGACACCAAGAAATGAATTCTAGAAATAGAAAAGAATGTTCAGAAATTCAACTGAAGTTTAAATTTGTAATAAGAGTCTTTGATTATCACAAATCACTTTCATACCCACAATTAGATATTCTAAGGGACCCTAACCTAATAAGGTCTTTCGCCGGAAAAAGGATTAGAATCGGGAAATGGGGCGAGCCAAATTTATTGCGGCTAGCCAAGAATTTCAATGTTTGAATTGAAGGTTCATACTCCCAGACTTATTTGATCTTATCAATTGTTATAATTTTTCTCGAATAAATCATGAATTTTCTAGGATAGTATTCAAGATCTTATCGAAAACTTACAGCAGCTTGCCAAACAAAGGCTAAAAGAAAAAAGAACAGGGGTATGACTGGCATAACATCTACGATTGGATTCAAAAAAGCATAGGCTTCGGGCAATTTGGCGAAGAAAAGACTACTCGGATAAAGGGCAGAATTAAGACAGATCAAACTAAAGATATTAAGCATAACAGACATTTTGTTCGTCGAGATAATTGCATTTTGATTGAGTTATTTATATAAGGAAAAATGAAGAAAGTAAGGTAGACAAAAAACTCCTTCTTTTTCCGCTCAATCAAAAACCCTCCAATTCTCAAAGGAGAATAGAAGAAATCATACTTTCATACAATATCTTAATTGAATTGTATGTAATGATCAATAAATTCAGTTGAATTCTAGATATACACATGTCAAAATCCTAGCACGAATCTATAATATATTCTATAAAGAAGAATAAAGAAGAAAGATTTTCTATAGAATAGATAGTTGGGCTGGAATTGACGAACACTTAATACCAATATTATTCTTTATTAGTATTAGATTAGTATTAGTGTCCAATAAAAATAGAAATGGGGCGTAGCCAAGTGGTAAGGCAACGGGTTTTGGTCCCGCTATTCGGAGGTTCGAATCCTTCCGTCCCAGAGCATATCCATTGTATCCGAATACATCTTTTTTGTTCAACAAGGTTCTGTTTCAAGGTCTAATATTGGATAGAATATTCTTCTTTCTTTTTTGATTTTGAATGATTCTTTTCGGAATCATATCTCAGTTTTTCACAAACTGAACTAAATCGAGTTCAAATGACATGCAAATGTAACTGAATCCTTTTGTGATCCAGATAAAGATAAGATGGGACATAGATCACAGTTGCAGAAAGATTACTTAACCTCAGGTTAAACAAAATATGAAAATACATATAAAACGAGGAAGTGCTTAGCCTATGGGTATGTATTGTTATCCTATTTCAGTGACAATAGTCTTTCTATTTTTGTGAAAAAGAATTTGCATCCCTAAAATATTCAAATTTAAATATTTAACAATGATATTTCTTTTTATTGTTCGATCTATTTAGCTTATTTGCTTTAAATCATTGACAATTCTATTCGAAAAGAAACAGAGATTCTTATTTCTTATGATAATCAAATGTAGGCTTTATTGTAAAAGTAAAACTTGACTCAAATAATGATGTCGAAGTAGGAAACTTTTTCAATTATCAAGATTTGTAATGATTCCTTATGGGTTGAATCTTTGAGAAGTTGGAAATGGGTCAGTCTATCTTATTGAGTCACTTGAACAGGCAGAGTCAAATAGAATTTATTTATTCGTGTTATTTCTGTTAGTTATGTTATTTCTATATTTAGATTTCTGGATATTTCTGTTAGATATTTTTTTGAGATATAGATTTATAGAAAAAATTTCCGTTCATACAAAAAAAGCCCGGGTCTTGCTAAGATTTTTTCAGAAAAAATATTTATTATCTAGGTAGCTAAGAAAAAATAGAAATGACTATGTCTCTGTACCGACTGAACCAATGACTATTCATGATTCCATAATTGAATCAATTCCATACTGGTTCCAAATTAGAGGAATGTTATGGTAAAACTTCGTTTAAAACGATGTGGTAGAAAGCAACGTGCGACTTGAAGGACACGATCCGGTGTGGATTTTTATTCTTACATCCACCATTTTATTTTATATAGGAATGAAGGTGCTCTTGGCTCGACGTCGTTTGTTCTATTCTACTAGAACCCTTCTTTTTTTATTGGGTTGTTTTTATTGGGTTGTAATGTAAATAGTTCATGATGGAGCTCGAGTAGAAAGTATTGCTTAATTTCTCAGGAGCAACGATCTAGGGTTAATGCCAATCAATAAATTGGAACAACTTCGTAAGTATATCTTCGATATAGAAATCGAAAGGATCCGATTCGAGCAAATTTTCAATTCAAAAAAAAAATTGTTGGAACCGCAAAACTTTTTCGATCCACAGTGTATCGCGCACGAATCAACCGTCGGTATGATTCTAGAAAGAAATCACAAAAGGGGTATGTTGCTACCATTTTGAAAGGATTAAGAAGCACCGAAGTAATGTCTAAACCCAATGATTTAAAACAAAGATAAAGGATCCCAGAACAAGGAAACACCGCTTCAATTGTCTCACAGATCCGAATAAAGAATCCAAATAGATTTTCAACGAGACAAAAGGGGGGTTAAAGACCACTCAATAAAAAAATATCTTAATTTTCTTTAATATATTTGATAATTATTGAACTTGAGTTATGAGTACAAATGATTTTTTAGTTTTCAGGAAGGAAGTTAAATAAAAATGACTATGAGTTAAATTATAGGCTAATTTCTTTTTTATAGACTAATTTCTTTTACGGATTCCTTTACTATTTATTATAATTTTATCCATAGACAAAACTTCAAATCATTTTTTCTCGAGCCGTACGAGGAGAAAACTTCCTATACGGTTCTAGGGGGGGGGTTCTTTTTCATCTACATCTATCCCGATGAGCCGTCTATCGAATCGTTGCAATTGATGTTCGATCCCGAAGAGAAGGAAGAGATCTTCGGAAAGTGGGTTTTTATGATCCGATCAAGAATCAAACTTATTTAAACGTTCCCGCTATTCTCTATTTCCTTGAAAAAGGCGCTCAGCCTACAGGAACTGTTCAGGATATTTTAAAAAAGGCAGAGGTTTTTAAGGAACTTTGCCCTAATCAAACGAAATTCAATTAAATTAAGGAATTAAATTAAGGAATTAAATTAAGGAAATAAAAACTAAGGGTAGGATAGTGATTTCTATATAATTTTGGATATCTTTTCTATACTATGTTTTTTTTATTTCCTTCTTTTCTTGCTCTATTAGTATCTATTTATCATTGCTTTTATAGAATCTTTTTCTAACGAAAACCTTATT